AAACTTTGATGGATTCCCCTTCCCCTTGGTAGGGTGTTGCCCCGAGAGTTCCCATCCCGCAACCTCCTATGGACTCTAAGTGGTGGGATTTCGGGGTAGAAGGTTCATGGTAGGTAGTTCCAATGCGGCGATTAACATCCTTTTAGTATGTAGCGAGATCCGTCCTCCAACCAAGGGATCGATATGCAAATCATAACTAAGGCTAGCCCGCTGGTAGTAGAAGGAAGCAGAGATTCAGGCAGCTAGGCATCAGTTTGAGTTCGAGATCGAGACCCAGAACCCAGAAGTAGAGATAGAGGCAAAGGTTGCAGCAGGAGGGAGAGACGGTTCAATACCCGATTTGAGAACCTGGTAACCTAGCATCCTCACCCATTGAACCATTGTACCTAGCTTCCCTTCGCTCGCGTCCGAACCCGTTGGATCGATATCCAGTTCCACCAGCGGCAGAGACAGTTGGATAGGTACCCACAGCAGTTGCTTCAGCTGCTTACCTTGAACCAATTGGAATAGCACTACCCGTATAGGTATAGACTAAGGCAGATCCAATTTGATTTAACCGGACCGGCCAGCATATGAGTAAGCATAAGCATCAGTAGTTTCAGTTGATGACCCTGAGGCGAGGAACAAGTCATCCAAGGTAAGCTCCTTCCTTACCGATCCGTAATTATAAGATTTTGATCTGCTGTTGGAACCAAACCAAGTGAATCGCTTTTGTGGTTTAAATGCTGCTAGCCCCAATGCTGCTCGCTTTTATTCCGGTGGATCAATGGGTTGCCGCACCGGCCTCAGATCTCGACCCGGGTGAGATACTGCCTTCTATGTATGCCTTTGTGGGTGATGCTCATGATCCTACAGCTCGTATAGTATAGAAAGAGTGTCAATAGCAGAGGCTGGTAGCATAAAGGTCCAACCAATGAATGCTATGCTATTATTTATTCCTCTTCTCCATAGGGGAATCGATGAGAGATGCGAACAAAGGCTGCGTAGGCACGAGTATCAAAGCTTCAGTCCCAGCGTAAACGCCCCTTATGGTTTCGATACTAGTACCAGCAGCTTCCCTACCACCACCTCGCCCAAGATCTATTCCGGTTCCAGTCGAAGAACCACCGGGCCCATTATTGACCCAGTGACCGGGGTAGAGCTAGTTGGAGAAAGATTACCTAGCCTTTGTCCGCAAAAGTGGTTGTCCCACCACCGGAAGTAGAGGAAGCTAACCGAGTTGACTAAGAATCAGTCGTTTACCTCGACTTTGAACCCCCAAATATGCCTGTCTACCTCTATGAGGTAAAGCCAGGAGCAGTAAGTTCACCCCCAACAAAGCTATACTCCTTCTCCGCCAGTTCGAGTTACCATTGTTGATCCATCAGCTTCTGAGCTAGCAGAGTCAAACTAAAAAGGTTAAAAAAATCCCCCTTTGACTCAGGAGGGCGTTCCGGGGCCAACCTCAGCACCTCCATTTCCGGTAACCATTCCTGCCATCCACTCTGCCATGAGAGTTTTTATGTTCGTCTATGTGATCCTCCTCTGGTCGTTGCTGTTTTCTCTTCGGTTCCCTTACGTAATAGGGCTCACCCGTCATGGCTCTTCCCTCTTCTTCGCCCTCTGCGCTCTTGTGTCCATAATAACGGCTCAATTCTTAAACGTTTGGGACGTTCCAAACCTTACTAAAAAAGCTAATAAGGCAGTTCTACCTTGGTTGCTAAGCATTGTCGTTGTATTTCTCCAGAATCCTACATGGCAAAATCCTTCGCTGCCGCAATTGACCGCCTCTCTCTGCCTTACTTCCTTTCTCAGGACCACACTTCATCACCAACCTCAAACTCCTGCGCTCTCCCTCTACGGCGTGGCTTTACATTTCTATCATTCCTAGCTCCCCTCCTCACGCACCTCTGCGTGCAGTCGTTCCATCTCCCTAGCAAAGTCATTGATATCCTTCCTCTTATCTTATTCCGGGCGGAGCCAACTCTTTCATTCCTCTGGTATTGGCATCGTCTTCATCACACCGGACAATGCTATAATCCCTCACTCCCTGGCATTGACGAAAGGGTGCTCCAACAACGAAACGGAGTACGAGGCCCTGATTGCTTTTAATTGTCTTGAATTTTTTTCTCTTTTCGCCTCTTCATATCTCTTTGTAATTCTCTAGCTCTCGAGGCTTCGATAACCAGGCTTCAAGTCTTTGGGGATTTTGAGTTAGTAATCAAACAAGCCCATGGCACCTACATTGTCAAGAGGCGAACTTTTGTGCCCTACTACGAACGGGCGAAGCATTTAATAAGGCAGTTCCAAGAGATCAAGCTAACACACGTCCGACGGGGGTTGAACGCACAAGCCGATGCATTGGCCAGCTTAGCAGCCTCACTTTCTCTGCCGTCAGAAAAAGTCGTCACCGTCTTTGTGTTTGTCGGCGAAAGAAGGGTCTTGTTCCCTTTGACAGAAGTTGTGTTTCAAGAAGAGTCGGTCAATACCGTTGCCATTCAAGAACAAACAGAAGATTGGAGGCAACCTTTCCTCGACTACCTGCAAGACGGTAGACTTCCTCAGCAGAAGGCTAAGAGAAAGGAAAGAAGAAGAAGGGCGCCAAGGTTTGCCCTAATTGAAAATGAGCTGTACCGAAGATCTCTGGATGGTTTTTTATTTTTACTCAGATGCCTGGCAAAAGAAGAGGCTCAACACGCACTTCAAGAAGTACATGCAGGAGTGTGTGGTGCTCATCAGACCGGTGCCAAACTACACATGCAGCAAAAACGGTTGGGATACTACTGGCCGACCATGATAGCCGACAGTCTCGACTTTGCCAAGAAGTGTAAAGTCTGCCAGTTCCACGGAGACTTCATACATCAGCCTCCGGAGCCGCTGCATGCAACGCCCTGTTCGTGGCCATTCGCCGCATGGGGGATGGATGTGATCGGTCCGTTTACGCCGCCATCTTCGGACGGGCATCTCTTCATATTGGCTGCAACAGAGCCTGACGGAACGGAACCGAAAATAGAGTACTACTCACTAGTGTTTGGCGGCGAAGCAGTGCTACCCTGGAGGTCTAAATCCCTTCGCTACGGGTTGCCATCGCGGAATCTCTCACCGATGAGGACAAGGCTCTGATTCGGTTAGTCGAGCTCGAAACCCTCGATGAGAAACTACAAGCCCAGCAACACCTTGAAGTGTATCAGGCCCGCATTGCAAATGCATACAATAAGATGGTGAGGCTTCGGTCTTTCAAGAAAGGTGATCTAGTGCTCATGGTACGGATGAACATTGTCATAACACGGCGCACTAGGGGAAAGTTTTAACCGAAGTGGGAAGGTCCCTATGTGGTGGAGAAAGTTGACTCACATGGCGCGTACTTGCTCACGACTATGGACGGCGATCGCGTACTGCCACCTGACGGAACGGAATGAAACCTAAGTGGCTCACCAGAAAGAAAGGAAAAGAACATTACAAGCAAAGAAAACAAAAGAAAAAGTCATTCTCCCAAAGCAACCTTCTACGAGGCGAAATCTTCTTGAGCCTTCTCGAGGTCAGCTCGTCGAGACGCCTGAACATCCCTAGCAGCGTTAGCCTCGGTACCAAGGTTGATCTGTTCAGCCCGGGCAGCGTGAAGTTCATCAATCGCCACTTGACGTGAGGCCCTGCTCACCTCCAAGATAGCCTGGGGCGATGAAACCCTCTGACTAGCCTCCGCCAAGAGTAGGATCCGCTTGAACAGTTGCTGCTTGGTCTCCTTTACCTTACTCTCTTGAGACTCGATCACGGTGAAGAGTCGGTCTCTTGAGGCTTCTACTTCTAGATCAGCAATGCGAGCCGCCACCGTTTGAGACCGTGCTTCGAGATCGGCCAGGGTATGATCAGTCTCTAGCATCTTTGTAAGTAAGGAAACCCGGCGAGCAGTCTCCAACGAGTTCTCGACCCAGAGCGTAGCGACCCAAAGAAAAGGGCACTGGCAGAATAATCTACTCCCAAACGGTCCACGGTGGCAAAAGCGGCGCTACTATCGGTGAATATCTGGGGATACTCGGATACATCCCTACTCTTGAGCAATTTGATCAAAGATTGTTGGAGAGCGAGGGCGGCAGTACCAAAGATGTCCCCGAATTCACTCACGGCCGCTACCGATGGAGGAGCTGGCAGTAGCTGAACTCTGGGAGAGACTGGAAGAGGTCGCGGAAGGGACTGTCGAGATGGTGTAACAAGTGGTGGTGACCACCACAACGGAAGAATTACTATCAGAACCTGTTCAGGCGAAGCAAGGGTCTGCAAGAGAGTTGGGCAAGTAAAACAAAACAAACAAAAGTCTAACAAGAACCGAAGCAAAGTACAAGAAGTCTTACTGGCAGAAAGCACCGGCAATGGTGTCCTCAAGGGAGGAACTATGGCAGGAGTGGACTGGATCTCGGTCTGAGAGACGGCAGGAGGAACTTTGTCGGTCCGCTCAGTCTGATTTGGCTCACTGGCAGGGGCAACACCCTCTTTGAGGGACTGCAAAGCAAGAGATTGAGCTGCCTTTTTCGGTTTGCTTGACCCCTTTGACTTACTGGCCTTGTCCGTCTGTCTTCTTGGTTGTTGCCTTGGAAGAATTACCCTTCTTCTTCGGCGGCTTCTGACCACCCTTGGCAGACTTGGAGGATCATTTAGCAGGCTTTGGCCAGTGAGTCCCTGGAGCCGGTTCATCAGGCCCACGCTAACGTACGAGTGGACGATCGGCTAACGGACCCAACCATCCCGGTAACTCGACTGGCTCTTCTTTCATTTGAAAGAAGCCATACCCAGGGACAGGGATGAGGATGCCCGTCTTAAGAGATGCAGAAAAAGCTTCGCCTTCTTCGGACTTGGGTGTCCGGAAACCTTCAAGCTTCTCCTTGACCTCTCGGCCAGACAGTCTCGTACTGCTAGTCCGGTTCGGCCAAATCCAGATGAATCTCCGAGTTTCAATCCAATTCCAAGGGATCATGGCTTGGGAAGTCAGGTTCTCTACGTACCTGTTTAAGTTTAATAGTCACGGGCCGGGAATAAATACACGGGGGAGGAGATGCTCCTGTAGCAAAGGCTCAAACTCGGCCAAAAGTGCTTCGTCAGTCTATTGTCTCTTGGAGGAGGGCTCGGCAGTGCTCGGTTGACTCTGCTTTCTCTTGCGACTCGCAGAAGATGAAGCGCCATAGACCCGGTGAACTTGTTCACTGAATCGTTGTCACAGTGGCTGGGAGGAACTGAACTCTGCTCCAAAGAAAAGATAGCACTGGTTGAAGCAATCCACCACTCGACGAATTCTCGGGTCAGTCTACCCACTTCATCCCGTGGAGGACTCGGCGACTCGGTCTGGTCAAGTTGCCGCAGCTGTGATGGTAGGCGCCCGTCTGCCTAAAGACAAAGACGTCGATGAGACCTATAAGGCTCTCCTTTCCAACCCTCCCAAGTTTTTTGGAGAGACCATGAGCTCTGTCTCCGTGGTGAGTTTTCTATTCGTATTATCGCTTCAACTTTCTCTTTCCTGTCTAATTCCCGCTTCTCTTGCAGATTCAAAACCGCATTATCGCCTTGGGGGGATGATGCGATCTCCCAGAGGACAAAACTGCAAACCGAGCTCGAGCAAGAGAAAAAGTAATAAATTTAGAATTTCGTAAAGAAGCACAAAAAAGCCCCCACGATAAAGTAAGGCACTCCAATAAACTATATCCCATCTTGGTCTTCCGTTAAACGAAACGGAGGAGAAACTTTGCAAAAGTCCTAGAACGTAAACTAGGCAGAGTTATGCTGATTACCTTGGAAAACTAATGGATAGGCTTTTTTGTTTCGCTACCGCCCATAAGCCGGTGGTAAGAAATCCGAAACTTATGCTTGATAGGGTGCAATAAAATCGGGAACAAAGACAAAGACATACCGAAATACAACGCTCAATTTGCATAACAAAACTAGATCCTTTTGAGGCTTTTATACGACACACAATGTTATCAAACCAATAGAGAAGGTAAAAGAGCTATTCCCGAATAGGACACTTACACAGAATCTTAATAGCAAGGTTCCCCCCTTGCAGGCTACCCTTGGCCATAGGAACGCAACCCCTTTCTTTGCTTTGATTAAACCGCCACGTCTGCCTGCGGGACTGGAAGCGGCCCTACGTGAGTATTCCCGCATTAAATGGGTTCAAGCAAGCCATAGGGTAGAGGTTCAAGCGCGACCTACTCATCATTACATTGGCTTGCCTAGTCAGCGGGTTTACCACTTGGTGGGCCTTCATACCAGAACCTCTACTAACAAGACCTGACCTGGCCTGCTCGCCTGCAGTAGCAAACGTACTGAAGGATGCTATCGAGTCCTGCCCTATCACGAGTGGCGAGCCTTGCACGCATCTCGGGTACATACACGACCGGGTCAGGGGGGCTTGCAATGAACCTCTTGCCTTCGACCCATGCCAATTGAATAATCGAACGCGAACGCTGGTGGCTTGGTTGGAGCGCTCATTCTTACCTTACAACAAAATGCTGTATATTTTCCTGGAATTGAAGTGTGTTGACAACAAGGGTGGGAAGGCTTATCACCTCCCGCACAGCTTAGCGCATTGCAAAATGTGTTTTGGTGTGTCCATTGGGCGACTTTGTCGGTTTGAATCTAGTGTTCCAAACCTGAAGACCAAATGGAGTCACGTCTGGCAGGCAAACTGGCAAGTAAGGGGGGGGGGAGGGAGCTATACTATATAATATAAGTTGAGCACCCATTTCATACCTCACTCCAAAGTAAAGGAGAATAAACCTAACCGTATTAAGAAAGTGTGGGCTAGCGAGAATGGAGGTTTGGAACCCTTCACTTACTCTGCCTTGGCCCTTGTCCCGTGTGACAGTCCCCTTCTTATGGTATACCCTTGGATAGCTTCCTCGCCTAACAAAAGCCAAAGTTGAAGTTGATTCCGGAGCCGGTGATGACTGCTATGATTAATAAGAATTTGCAACCCATGCTAATTGGTGCTCCTGCTCCTAGGGGTGAGTGGTTTTGGATTGCATTTGATATAGAATGGACATATGGAATGCTTTTTCGTGAACGCCCCTATAAAATAAGTCTCTAGGTGATGGCTTCTTGGTACATCGTGTGGTCAGAACCTGCCCCCAGAAAAGGTGATTGATAGTTGCGATAGGATAGGTGTATAAGGCGACGACAGGTCAGTGCATGCGCTTGATGTTGAAATCCCAGGGCGAAGTGTCTATCTTCCTAGAAATGGTTGGAGCTCAAAAAGATATAGCCCCTGGCGATTCATAGTTTTTAGCCCCCAAGTATGAGGTTTACGAGGGGTTGGTCTATCTCTCAAGCGAAAGAGTTCAGGAGGTATCTCTCAAGAATAAACGGGTGCACGAGTACACTGTATCCAGTAGGTCCCTTTCCATTCCATCTCCGCTGCTCGTTTGTCTGCCAAGAAATGACTCAACAAAAGCGGATCGTCCTCATCTTTAAGGTCCAGATGGAACTCTTCACCTGTTGTTCACAACCCAAAGGCTTCGGCTTTGGCTTCTTTCTTTTTCTTCCTCCGAATCCTAATTCTTTGCTTCCTTCCTAAGGTCATATAGGGCTGACAACTAGAGTTTATAGTTGTCATAACATAACCCGGGGACTTGCTTTAATCTTTAATAAGATACACTTTATCCTTCTTGGTGGGCAAAAAGCGCCTTAATCAATGAATGGTGAGCCTCTGTTTGAAATGAAAAGAAGGTACTCTCTCCCTCAATCACAGATCGCACAGCCATCTTATTGAGCTTCACATCTGGCATAATATTCTATTATTGGCCGGGGCCGGGAGAGAGAGATTCATGCCGCATACGCCGACTAGGTGAAACAGCTAAAGAAATGTTCTAGTCGGGTAGAGAGGAGATATGATACGCTGACAACACGACGATGCATTTAAGCACATATGTTCCTTACTCTAAATAGCTTGGAGGTCAGGCGCAGACATGAAGGTGCCCGAACAACTAACGATATGAATGGACGCGGAAGAAATACTTAAATAGCTTAGTGGCCTTACCAGATGTGGTCAACGGTGATCTTCGGTGCAGATAAACTCATGTTTATCCTGCTCAATAGGCAATACCTTATGAGATAGGTCGCCACGTAGCTTAAAAGGTCTTATTTTATTTCATAACCGCCCTTCGGGAACGGGGTTAAAACCATACCAAAGAAGGGTGCTTAATTCTCTTCTGAAAAAGGGGGATGGGCCAGTCATCGCGTGAGAGGGAAGCGTAGCTGAGAAAGGAAAGTGGCTTGAGACCAATAAATAAGTAAATAAGTAGGGGCGGTAATTTCACCTGGTGACTGTCTTATTCTAGTTCAAGCGTATGTATAATCTGGGTGTGTGAGGCACCCCTCTCGGGATCGGGATTAGGGGGGCACTTCCTTAGCTTTAGCTTGCAAATCCTCTTCTGAAAGGTACAGTTCCTAGTAAGGATAAGGAGATGCAGGAAAAGGAAAGAAGGGACAGAAAGCATATATATATTATGTGCGTTTGGCGCGGTTCGGGAGAAGTTCACGATGGATGAATAAAGTCAATCAATCCAACCAAATGAGATTCTTCATACGTATTAACGACCGGTGGGAACAGAGTGAAGCGGGGGTGGGTTTGGATGCTTGAATCGAGGAATGAACCATCTAAGATGTTAGCTCCCTAGCTAATGTCTTCTCCATTCTTTGCTCTTTTCTTGTTTGTGGTTCTCCGGCAGAGAGTCGAAGGTTGAAAGCTCCTGGTCGTTAACTGGTTCGTCAAGCTCTCGGTAATATTATATATTGTCTTCCTTCCACCTCTCTCTATCGCCCTTCCTTCTTTTAGCAGCTCATCTCGAATCTTGAATGTTTAGCGAATCGTGGTCTGACCGCTCAAGGCTTATCTCTATTCCCCTTTGATGACAGCACTGTGCCCGGACCATCACACTGACTGAAGTTTTTCCCGTATTGTTTATAGTTTATAAAAGTGATGACTGCTTCCATTAGCATGCCAATCACACAATTCCGGCCCAATATCAACCAATGTGCCAAACCTTCCGACATCGAGTAGTGATCGCCTCAGTGTATCTACTATCTTCGCTTCAGCTCAGACATACCAACCATTTCGACCAAAAGCCCTAACTTCTCACTAAACTAAGTAGTAGTGCCAATTGGCCGGCCCAACCATTATCTTAGTGTTAGCCCACATTTTCGACATGCCACAAACATTCCGCACAGCCCTCTGGGTTCATAACTAACCTTAACATAACAGATAAAACGGCACCTAGATTAACATTAACATTAACACCCTGTCAAGCAAACCAGAGGGTTCGCCTCCCCTTGCCCTTGGAGCGGCCCTTCCGAAACAGCATTCTAGCAACTTCGTTTTCATCCAGCGTTCTCACCAACCAGTGAGCCGTCACAGAGTCTCCCGCTAACTCATGCCAAACCCTTATGAAGGTATCCGACTTTTTCCAATTCTGCCTTTGTGACTTCATCAGTCTACCAATAGCAGCATGCCAGTACTTTGCCCTAACTACGAAGCTTGAGTCCTGTCTTCGCCCGTGAACGCAACAGGACGCGGTCGTCTAACTCGACTTCCGCAGCGAGTCTTATTGCAGCTCTCTCCTGCAGTAGTGATGACGGTTCGCCACACCAGACATCACATCCCCTTGAAGTTCCACTTCAATTGCCACAACAAGGCATCATGGCATTTCTTCCGTATGAGTGGTAACAGCACTCTTGCCCGGTCTACCACGCTAAGTGTCCCAATGACACATCGACCTCTACCGTATCGCATTCTTGCACATGCATAGGTGATAGTGAGATCCTGGGCACCATCCTTAAACTTAAAGTCAAAGAATGAAAGCGAGTCTTCTGGATAAGAGAACGGGCTCTTCGTGCATCGAACTCCCCATCATTCACGTCGGTTTCCCGAATGTGCATAACTGGAGAACGTGAAGAACAGTAGAGTTGCTTCGACACGAGTTCCCCTTGAGAAAGTTGGATAACGGATAATGGGCAGGACACGCCATGGGCATAAAACGTAATCCCGCATATAAAGATAAGGGTCTCATCCTCCGGCATATTCAATAACGCTGAGAACGGACAACTGCCCGAGTTTGTTGCCGTCAGCCAATAATCGGATCCTGGCGAACGATCCTCAACATAGTAACCTCGGCAAGCCCCCTTGAGCATGGTGCGAGAACGCTGAACGGTGCACAAGAACGATCCGCAGATTCCTCCAGGTGACTTACAACATATACGCCTCGGTAAAGAATCATGAACGTCTGAGGAACACGCAACCTCCGAAACGTTCCGCGCCCGAATGGATTGCGCCATGAGAATGGACTACATAAAAGCATAGTTGCCTCTTGATGCCTGCGTGTAACGAAGACAAAAGAATATCAAAATACAAAAGATCTCATGATCCGCAATAACAGAGAACGGTTTCCCTTAAGAAATGCGTCAATTGATTCCCACTGACGGAGAACATGTCATCCAAAATCAGTATAAACAAGTACCTTGACCAACTCCAGGTCCAATAGAAGAAAGCCCTACGGCCAATCCAGCAGCAAGAACGGAAGCGGCAGAAAGAAGTGGATTCATGGTAAGCTCCTCGCACCAAAATAAATAATAAATTCGACAGGGGGTCCTCGACACTGAAGAAATAGACAGTCCTGAAATGGGAACTATCGGAAATGGAATCGCTCGAGAGAATGGGAAAAGCTACGATACGAGTCGGGATTGGCTACACTAACCCGCTGTATCACCTATGATCAGCGCGGGCTATCTACTGACTAGGGCGGCGGGTACCATAGTTTCACTCTAACCTTCCTTTCGTTCTGAATGAACTCCAGATAGCAGTAAGGCGCTTCCTTCGCCCGACCAGCCGAAGCCCCGGGCCATCATCCAACCAACATCCCCACGCTTGCTGTCCGGTCGTAGCGAAGGTCCATGCGCTAGCTGTTGCTGCTTCTGGGTCAACCCGATATGCTCAAATCGGTGAAGATGTCGACTCGAATACCGGTGGTGATGTATGAAGGGACCTTCTCTCTAATCTCTCTGGTTATAGGAGATCAGAGAGTATTACCCAGTACAGGCCCCCCATTAGTCGATATGGCTGGTGGGGTATTTTACGTACTGGGAAAAGGCGCTCAGGTGCGCTTAAAGTCTTATAGACCACAAACGCTCAGAGGCGCGCGGAGATTGGTTCTTTCTTATTCCCACCGGGAGACGCGCATGACCGTTGCGTGGCACTCTCAGTCGCAATTACCTTGTCTAACCACTGACAATATTTTCACAAAAGCTTACACTGCACTACATCAATATGCAAAGAGAGCCCCGACCGGGTAAGTAAAGGAGGACGTTGCGTCCGAATTAAGTCATAACACCTTCACATACGACCAATTTGGAAAATCAATTTTCCGATCAGGCCGGAACACAACTGCCGGCGGATCCAGCAAATCAAACGCAGTAATTGAAAAGTCAACGCAAGCCCGGGTATACCACTCCATATAACAACCACAAGATGAAAGCCAATGTTTTACTCAGTAAGCAGGAGGGTGTCCTCATCTAACTGCTTCTCGAGATCTGATGCCATTCGTACCATCAAATCCCAATCAGGAGCACACGACTCCAACAAGAGCTGCCTAACCATTTCCATATGATAGGGAGTAACTAACAAGGATCCCTTCTGGGAATCCAAGCCACAACTGGGAACGGTAAAGGCAACATACCCCCAGGTGAAAACGCTACTAGAATGTGGCGGAACCAATGCCTGTGAAAATTAGGATTAACGTGGTGTGGGAGAGACGAATAACGTCTATACCCCGCGCCCCTCAACCTAAGGGAAACGCGTATTGAGTCAATACCTAAAGAAGAAGAGACAGGCATCCAAGCTATGGCGTGGCGAGCTGCGCGTAGCATTTTCACGTGGTTCAAAATCACGATCATGAATTCGAAATTTCTTTGCGAATTCAAGACCCAAAGAATTAGATGTGAGTGATTTAGGTAAGGATATATCCACACCTAACTCAGCCATAACCTCTTTGGTTGCGTTAGCAACCTTCGGGTCCCCAATGACAATATCGTCACCGAGAAGGAAGGGCATAAGCGCTAACTTTCTGCCAGGATATACCTTATCCGCGCAGTACCATACAAGAAAGTGATGGCACAACGAGAATAGAGGCCAAGAAGAAACCTAGAGGTTGCCCGGTAGCAAACCGAACAAGCCGAGAATCGCTGGGATACTTGTCCTTATTTGTCGGTGCCTGGAATACATTGACTCCAAGACCAGAACGGACCCAAGCGAAAGCAAAGCAGTGGTCTGATTAAACAAAGCCTCTATTAACATTAACATTCCTTGTATCGACAAAGGAAATCTATCCGTTGCCGACGAAAACTAAATAGATTATTTAGCTTAGACAGACGAGCAAGAGGTGCAGTCTGATTGAATGTTCCATCACATGGCAACATTCTTCAAATCTTCATGCACCAATCGTGAGCCGGTCTAAGCAAAGCTTGCTTAAGCGCGTTTGGTATCGCAAACACGCGAACCTTACCTGCTCCCTCTTCCTTAAAGGCGAGACGTCCAGGGCTAAAAGTGAGCAAACCATTTTCGTCCGACGTCCAGCGCATTCGTCCAATCTTTCTGCGACAATAGCCATAGGCAAAAGTAAAATCAAAAGATAGGAGAGGACGTGCCCAGCTCCTACAATAAATCAAATCCAAGTCGAAAGTTGCTGTATACATCGACCAAGGAAACGACGTAGAGTCTGGATCCTCAACGCCTTTCCGCGGGAGGACGCGGAGTCCAGAAGTAACAGAACACTGGAGTTATATATCCAGAGGCCCACTCAAGATTAGCTTGTTTTAAAGGCCATGTATTCATCCTAGACCGACGACTAAACTCAGAAGTCGGAGAAAGGATCATCATCTTATTCCATGGGTAACCTTAGAATATATCCCGGATCATTCTATGGAATGGCGATCGATATTTTGAACATGATACCATATCATTGTTCTTATCGCGAACCGATGATGCAGTCCACTGAGGAAGCCAACGTAATCCGAGAACCGTAGGAGTCGAGAAGAAACGTGGAACATACCTTTCAGCAAGCTCGACACATTTACCTTTACTTTAAAGTCGAGAAGCAGATCGACCGGAGTGGTAGATGGAAGGCAAACTATTCTTGAAATTAGCAAAGCGAACTAATTTCAAAAGAGAGAATAGTGACAAGTAGAATTTGACTAACTTGTCAGCCTTCTCATCCCGTCTCAAACTCATATGTCTGTGAAAAGACGGAATGCATCGCGGTATACCGCTTCTTGTGTTGCTGACCGGAAAGGGTAAAGCTAAATGCGGATCAAATGTCCTGCCATAATACCTTTGTAGGCACACAGCAGAACATTTTAGATATAGTGCCACATTTAACCACCCTGCTTTCTTCCGTTTAGCATAAAGCCACCGACCAAACAAGTATATCGCTATACAGCGCTCCTTGGTCAAGCGCCTGAAGAGGCCCTTATTGAACAGTCCAGTTACGCGACAAGGTTTTTAAAAACCTCCGCCACGAACGCACACTTAGCCTTTCAATAATATAAAATAAATCTTTAAAGAAAGTTTTAGACATAATTAACTACACTTACTAGTCGTTGGGCTTTTGCACCAGGCTACTTAAGGAGTCATTATGAATACTCATGTAACATTCGACTCGCCCTATTGCGTAGCTATAACACTACACAGGGGGGGGCGTCCAAGATGCTAACCTTGGAATCTTAGTCACTGAGGTTAAGGGTTAACCTAACCAAAAGGAACTAAGACGACGTAAACATAATCATACATCACTGCCGATTATGTCGCGTCTAGACACAGCTAAACAACACTCCATTCGGAGGCGCTCAGCGTGTGCGGGAGAGCAATCTCCCCACCCTCACTCAGTATCACTGAGATACTGAATGGTGCCTAAAAGTAAAAAAGGGACAACGAACGAGTAGAAAAACAAAACAATTCGAATTGGAAGGAAGGATTCAATCCAGCGTAGAAAACTCCAGTGCGCGGATGCATAGCGTCGTAGCATTCTTGGAGACGGGTGAGAGTCGGAATGAGCTTAGTCAAGACTGACTCATATTATTCCGTTCTTGCTTTCCTATTCAAGATGGCTTTACTTACAGCAGGTGTGCTGACTTGACCCGAGGAGATCCGATTGCTTGTGCTTATGTACCAGTTCCTATTGCTTGCTTTACTATTCTCATTCCGATTTCGATTTCTATTGGCAGGCTATTAAGCTGGAAAAGCCTTTCGTTATCTTATTGAACATACTCGTTTACAACATGAATTCAAAACAGACATTGACCTAGGAAAAAGGGGATTGACCGAGGCCAAGTAAGTCAGAGACTACCTGCTTCACTTCGTAGCATTAAGGGGACTGTGCATTTAGATGAGGGAAATCGACTAGTACCCCCCGGGTCATAACAAGCTGTTTTCGGCAACGGAATCGGCCAATGCAAGACACTTTTCATTTGACGCGGATCCGGTTTTGTTTTGCACCTTTTGTGATTTCGATAGGCATCGCACCCTCACCTCAGGATCAGAGGGCTTGTTTGAGCGCTGCGCTAGGGGCACCACAGAACGGAGAGTGTACGAGCGCCCCTTTGCTTTGTTTGAGCGTTTTTTTTCTTTGTTCGCTTCGCAAGTGACGGTTGTGCTCCTCTTCCTTCGCTGCTTTCGTACACCAGGGGGCTAGTTGAGCAGCCTCCTCTCGCCGTGCCCGGTGCCCAAAGCAAAGCATTGAAAGAACATGGGGAGTGGCCGGAAAATCCTTACTATTCTCATAGGAGAGGAGAGCAACACTACTACATTAACCGAGGTTGAAAGAGCACAGGGAAGGGCTAGGGGCTAGAACCTGAATCGGAGGAGAATAGATTACCAGACCAGACTCAATAAAAAGGGACGCTGAGTACTTTCTCTTTCCTTAAAAATCCAGGATAGGAATCATAAGTTATTCCATAATAATAGGAATCCGCTTTCTTAGCAGGCGCATCAACCGACACAAACTCTGAAGCGGGATCAGAGGCAACCAAGCGGTCCTGGATAAAATACAGTAGATATAGCAGGACTTTCTTTTCCCAGGTAGCGGATGGGTATAGATAAAAGTATGCTTTTCGGGCTGAATCATAGGCGCAGCAGATACAACAAAAGAGGTCCTGACTTTACTTTTCAATAACAGAGGCAAAAACTGACTCTTCAAATGGGGTGGACCTGGGGAAGTTCTTCCAAAGTCTTAAGCAGAAGAAAAGGGAGCCCTTGATCCTAGATAAGTAAGCAGATATGCCTATGGCTGGAAAGATAGCGAGCGCTATTCTCAACTTAGTCTCTCAGAAGCCAGCTCGTCGTAACCCTAAAACACGACGTTAGCGGGCTTGAGCTCCTCCTGCAGAAGTACAACAAACATAGGACAGCCGGGAAGAGCCTTCTCAAGCCTGACGCCTAAGTTGGACTTTCTCTTTCTGCTGCTTGCCACTCCGAAGTTTAGGATTGAGTTTCCTCCGATTGATTGAGTCGGTGGGGAAGTGAGCTGATCTCGCCTTTGTTGATCCGGTTGAAGAGAGTTATCACGATGTAGCAGGGTCTGTCTGCTCCAGTCTATGACCTACCGTTTTCTTTGCTAAGCAGTACGCCTAGGATAGGATAAAAAAGACAGGTGGCATAGCAATCCCTACCAATACGACTGGACACTGGACACCGCATCTCGTCCTCAACTCATTCCGACACTGTGAGATCCTATCCTATGGTCACGCCTTAGTCCGAAGGGCTATAGGGCTTTTGGGCATTATTAAGAAATGTGACTCTCCCCCTATTTCATTGTGTGCTTACTCCCCCTCTGCGCTATCAAATATCATAGTAATAGTAAAGTAAGACTTTGCTTGCTCCGAGCCATCTTGTTAAGGAAGGGCGGCTAGGGTGGGAAATGAAGAAGAATGAAATTAAAAATAAAGAAGGAGATAAGAAGGAAGACTCTTAGTTGTTGAATGCGAGTCACTACATAGGTGGAATTTGATAAGCTCCTTTAGGCCCGGCTAGCCCGTAGAGTCTTAGGCTTTTTCTCACTTTCCCTGACGCAAGGTCGGGGTCGTTACGAATAGGACAAATATACACCAAACCTTTGAATTTGAAGGATGAGGTTCCAGTTCGCCATTCCTATTATTTATAGGCTTCCAGTCTCCTCAGAAGTCCGCTCTTCTATCTTCGCAGAAAGAACCTATTCTCTTACACAATCAGTTGTACACTAAGATGCTCCTACTTATATTGAGAGTGATCCCGGAGAGAGACCCTCTTCTTCTATTCTATTGCTCGGGGGATACCACTGCACACTTAAGCGAGACCTTACCTCTTATTGACTGGAACAAACTCACTCCCGTGTTCCCTACCTTCACTCACTCTTTTAAAGACAGAGAAAGAAAGCGTAGGATCATCTCTCCATATACTCAATCTTTTATTCCAGCTTTTGATTCTGAGAGATGGAGCTCTAGAAGTGAAGTTCCAAACAGTATTGGTTTTCTGCCCCTGAGACTGAACATCTACCCGTCTTTGGTGATCTGTACCTCGAAACACACCTTAGACAAGCAAATTGAAGTTTCATTGAATGAATGAAAAGAAGAAGAAATAGAATCGTATGATTCGATAGCTACTAGAGCGACTAGATACGAAGGAAACTGCCCATACCGGGCGACCGGGAATGGCCTAGGAGTGACCGGGCTTCGAGGAACCTTACTTATTTACTCAGATTGGTAGGCAATCCATGGGAAGAACCAGGAGATAGACCAATGCCTATAGCGGAGTACGCAGGATGAAAAAAGTCTTTTCTTAGTACGAAACGCATTCTGTAGCGAAATCGGGTGTGGTGCTTTCGCTCCATTCAAAAGGAATGGTCTCAGGGCCGTCCCCAAGCAATGCCCTCTTCATCTTGCCTCACGTGTGCTGCTTTTCCTTTTTTTCAGCTCAGCTGGCTGCTCTCCTTAATTTCACAAAGAATTTAGTGCTCCTTGCCCGTTCCGCTACTTCACTTCTCAAGTGGCTTGAAGCGCCTTTTCACTTTGTTGGCTAAAAGTGGAAGAACACTGTCCGAGTGCTCCCCCGATAGGATGGTTTGAGATTGGCTTGAGGCTCCGCTTCCTTCTATTCAGATTCCCTGCGATGCCTCGTATCAGAGACACTTTTCGTTTTCAGTTCATTGTCTTTTTCTCGAGATCCGGGGAGAACTAAAGCAGGTGATCACTCTAAATAGCGTAAATAGAGTGTTTGGTGGATCCCCAACCCCTCTTTGAAATTCGAAGGAGATCAAAAGTATGCTTATGAAGACGTAGGTAGATTTGGCGATATGGCCATAAATATAGAAAGAAAGAACCATACTCGCTCGAACTTTTACCATTGTACAGAAGCCAACCAAAGGGAGTTTATACATCTTGGGAAAGAGCAAGCTACAAAGCGAAACTGGGCCTCAACGGAAAGATGACTCCTGAAGTTCAGCAGCGTGCTCGATCGGCGACAGACCTAGGAAGTTCCCCTGATCAAGAAAGAAGGTCAGCGACTAGTCGTATTGTCATCAGATGAATGACTAGCCTTGGAAGGCCTTTTTCAGTGGAAAGCAAAAGAAAAGGCATCTCGTTGCATTTATTGGCGAAAGAGCTGGACTTTACCTTCTATTCTAGCCGTTCCGTTAGAGGGGAATGAAAAAGAGAGGTGAAAGCAAGGAAGCGAAGCGGGGAAACGCAGGAATGAACTCATTTTCTTGGTGCCATATTTACATTTTCATTTTTTCAAGACATCCCAAGGGTTTCAACCGCTTCCCCAAGAGGCGAAGGAGGGGCTACTTACTGGTGCAGGAACAAGACCAATGAAATGGGGTGGTGCCACTACGTGTGTATAGAGAAATCTCCATTGGCTTATAAAAGCTAGATTTCCCGGTCACTGAACAACAGGGATTTCTATTAAAGAGCCTGGTGTGGGTTCTATTCACTCTCGGATCTAATGAATCCAATTCACCATTGAGTTCGTTTTGAACTAGTTTCAAAGGCTCCTTGGGGAGAACTAGAATCCTATCCTCATCTCTTTCCCCCTCTATGTAATTTTGAGACCAAAAGAAGTAGGGATTTTATCGATGGAACGCCTTTGTGAAGTCTAGCTCTGTTCTATGCCCGCCCCTAAAGAGAAATGCTTTATATGATCTTCTTCTTTCTAGGGAATCTGCGCTTACTAAACCTTTTTTTTGCAGGCAGGATCTGAAAAGACTAGCTGGACCCGGTTCTGACTAATCACTAAGAGCTCATCGCGAGTTCTCTCGGGACGGGACCCTCAGTAGGGCATTCAGTACGAAGTAAGCCAAGTTAAGTGATCCCTGATAATGCGGCCTAAAGCCTATACTAGAAGGAAAAAACTGATGACTCGCATCCCCCTTCCCCTTAATAAAGATGTTAATATGAACGTTTCACAAGAAGGATGGAATCGTGGAATTGATTGGAGTTAGAACAGTTCCTTAAGCTAAGGTAACTCCAGGATACAGGGACGAAGTGGCCTACTAGGGTTTTCTTAGGACTCTAAGAATAAGAAGAGCTTATTGAATTGAATTTCCAAGGAATATAAAACTGACAGCTTAGCCAGCCGCTTCAACAGGGCAGTCTGGTTGAACGTCCCATCCATAGGAATAACCTTCATGCACCAGTCATGGGCTGGACGAAGCTAAGATATACCTGACTTTTTCCCTTACTTAGCCAAAAGACGGGCTTTCAATCTATCAACTTAACCATCAGGATGAACTTTAACCCATCTACAGCCAACGAAAGGTTACACCAGCAGATAGAATGCTACTTTTTTTTCTTTTTCTCCCGCTGTCAGATCACAGGAATTAGCACCTAGAAAGATAAGGAGAGGTACTCAATCAAAAGGTTCCCCGGACAGTTGTATAAGACAACGTCGAGCACGCTCCACAATGGTACCTTTCCTGAGATAGAAATCCTGAGGCAAAGAAGAGGTGGGAAGGAAGTGGTAGCGAAGGACTGCCCGTCTGGGGCGACCGATCGAGGGAAAGAAGCTCCAAGCAGAGAGTCCGTGTAGCCACCAATGATGAGCTTTGGTTCTTCTCCTTGTAAATTGTATCTGTCTAAGCCCACCTACCTAACCTTGTCCGATCCAACCTTCCTAGCTTCAGCCGATTCTCCAGTGGGGGATTCTGCTTCCTTACCAACCACCGCCCTGGAATCAAATGAATTTGCTGCCCTATCTTATTCCTCTCCACCGATATCATTCCTTTCTGCCTTTCCCGATCCAACATCCTCAACCCCTTTCCTTGCTCGTATGGCCAGCCACTAGATGGCTAGGATCGGGAACGGATCGATTCGGAGATGGGTATCTTATTCAATTAGAGAGATAGACCTGAAACTCTTAAGTGGTCCCCTTTAGCAAGTCACCAAGTGTCAGTTTGGCTGTCATCGATAGTCAATCGTCGATCGAGATGGCAGCGGAGGTAGCAAGTAAGTGCGAAAGGGAGAGAGCAAGAGGGATGTTTGCTTTGGATGGAATGCTGCTTTCAGTTGATGTTCCATGTGCCAATCAAACAGAACGAAGTGAACTACACAAGGGGATGATCAAAGGCGGATGAGAGTGAAAAGAACAGACACGTGAATGGGAAGGAAGGAGTTGTGAAAGAAAAAGCTGCTTGACTCGCCGCTGGTGCTATTACAGAATCGGTTGTTAACGTAACCGCTGATGGAGGAATTACCGCTCTTACTCTATCCGCTGTTGGTGGTGAAGTCAGTTAATCAGATCTTATTGAATCAGCTGCTCTCTTTCCTGTTTTCGGAGCAATTTGCTGTGTTCGTACAGGTTACGCGGTGGATCTTATAAGGTCTACTCACGTCAAGGTCTTCCGACATTTAAACGTTGGAAGCGCCATTATCTCTTAATGTTTTCGCCGACTGGCATACTTCCTTTATCATTGAAGTTTTGGTTAGCATTTCCAGATTTGGGAGTGTTGACTGCAGAGCAGTATGGAATGGTAAGGGCGTTTATCATGGAGCGTGTACGTCCATCAAATTTCAATGAAGTTGAAATTGATCGGATTCGTACTTTCTATGGTGACGACGCAGATTGCATGTTTGAAAGATTAATGATACATGGATAGAGTATCATCTCCGATATCTGCATTGGTATGCAACTGCATGGTTGGACTACTCTCGCCCCTACTCTCTAAAGCTTGCAGTAGTGCTCTTGCTCTAGTATTTCTTGCCAACAAGGGACATGCCAAGGTAGTAACGGTATGAGATTTGAGCTAGCAGGACGACAGAAGAAAGAAGACTGCTGGCCGGGAAGGGAACTAAGCAAGAGAGAGTTGACCGTTGACAGGGCAAGACAAGACAGGCAGCTCTAGATGGAATAAAAGTCGGGAACCGTATTCGTGGACAGACCAAGCAAGGGATACTTAAATCGATTACAGATGCGAGAGTTGCAAGAGATTCCAGGAGGACGGGAAGAGATATTTACTAATTAATTGGTAGACAGATAGATATTCCCGGGAATACAGCTCTATAGAAATAAAAAAAAATTAGGTGCACCTATTAAATGCTTATTATTTCATAGTTCTAAGTTTCTTATATACGCTAGTGCTCCACCTAAGGGCTCAGGCCTAGGGGTGGTAATAGCTAACAGAAGTATGCCTGCGGGTCCCCTCGGTAAGAAAGATAAGGAAAGAGAGTCATTCCTCTAACTTCAATCGATTCATGATGGCGACTCCTACTTCTTGTGCCTTAACTATCGCTTACGGATATGCTTAACACAGGCGTGTTGTATTTCCTTTTTGCTTAATGCTTGCTCCCTCTTGCACCTCCCCTGCTGCACCACTCCTGTTTGCTTTCTTGCTTCCTTATTCCAGATTCGCTAAACAGAAGATCTAGACTTCAAAGAAGGAAAGTCGAATCGCAAGGGCTGACGCGACATAGCTATGAAAAGCAATCCACTCAAGCCAATCTCGCTGGCAGGTAAGGAAAAACTACCAGCTTCTTCAACGCTAAAGCCCTTCCTTTTCTATATCCTCTTCCTATTCTAGATGGGATACGTACGGCTACGCTCCTCTTCTTCTTTTGATTCTTTCTCTTTCTGTTTACCTGAGCAAATTCTTTTCTCTATTGTAGCTGAATCTCCAACAAAAAGAGAAAACCTACTCGCGGCACACAGGCTATATGGAGCAGAGGTTGGCAAGAGCTTATTTCACAGCTTCACAAGACTTAATTAGCCTCGGAGAACTGCTAAAGCCCTTGATCTGAATCTCTGGAACTCACAGAAGACCAAGGTAGCTTGCTATCTCGATTCAGCATAAGCTTGGGATCTTTCTTTCCTAAACCTAAAATAAAGCCCTTGAAGCCAGGTCTTTCTTCTTTAAAGCCTGGAGCTGGACTTCTTCTTCCTGACTCGATTCACAGTTTAATCACACTAAGCCCAACCAGGGTGAGAGAGATAGGAGAGTAGGGACGGAGAACCAATGTCACCAACTGAACTAGCTGTCTCGGATCTTTGAATAGACAGAGAGAGATGCTCTTCCTGTGGCCCAAGAGCGTATTCGTTCAAAGAGCAAGCAATTACTTTCTTCCCACCGTAGTAAGCCGGGAGAAAGAAATTCATATTCACCCAGGCACGGGATAAAGGGCTTTAGCGTTTGATAGCGTTCCCGGCTCTCCGCTAAAGCCCTCGAGCGGGGATCTTCTTATTTAAAGTAAGAGACTACCAAAGCTAATTCAACTACATTCCCCGAAACAGCAACATAAAGAGAAAGACCGCTTTATTCATCTGCGCCGGAAAAGCGCTAAGCCCGGAAGTCACTTCACTCTCTTCTCTTTCAATGGCAGCAGCTAGTTCAAGTTCAATGTCAGCCGGATTGCTAAACACTAGCGCTAAAGCCCTTCTCACCTGCTAACTCATAGCATAGAAAGAAATAGAGTCAACCCCTTTCGCTTAGAGTAGTGAATCCAGTGAAAGCCGAAGACTAAGAAAAGAAGAAGGTACGGAAGCCGGGAAAACTACTTCATACGATAACAAGTCGGTGTGGAAGGGGCCTTGCTGTGAAAGAGTGAGACCTTGCTTTCATTCCTGATATTGAAAAGGCGGCTGAAAGCAACCATTGATTTCAAGCTCTACCGTGATAAAGCAGACAATTACAGGATGAAGCTAGGTTGGATTGGATAGAATAGGAATGATACGATTCTGAAGAAGCCCTTTCTCTCTTGTTTAGCCAAATCCGCTTGGGCATAGACGGTTGGTTTTCCTTGATTGCCTTTGGAAAGGCGCGATCGTATATAAAGAAGTAGTGGATCCTTTTCTTAAGGAATTGATAGAGTGGCGAGATTTGGAAATAGATTGATAGTTGGCTGGTGGTGCAATAGAAGATGGTGAAGCATCGTTCAATGCTGCTTAGCCGCTACTGGCCAACTTGCTTCCATATCCAGTTCTGGTCCATTGTTTGCTCGGACTCCCTACCAATGGGGAATAGGAGCTAGCATCAGATCACCTTGGTTCCGCTTGGCACTGAAATGATATTAGTCGGTCATTGCCTCGGATTCGGATACTTGCCCGTAAGTTGCGCCTCTTAGAAGGTGCTCCATTGCGCTTGCCACTTACTGATGAAGGTCAATTGCCGAGAGCCGAGAATGTATCGCGCAAAGGTTGTTCTTTCGGAATGCCACTTAACACTTACCAAATCTACGTCCCGAAAGATTAGAAAGGCCAGAAAGTCCATTGGGGTTGGTACCTTGGCGCTGGATACGATCCGCCTTTCTGAGGTTTGGAACCCTACCATCTATTCTATCTGCATCTCAATTCATTCAATCGACGGGGATGATAACCAGAGACTTTTCCTGTTCTTGGAGCTCAATCACTAAGGCGGGCTGCTTTCCGAGTCTCCCCATTTCTTTATTTAAAAAAATGGGGATCCCTCCTATCCCCTGCTAGCTGGATAAGGTGGGTTGCTTTCTCATAGTCTCCATTTCGAGATGGTGGATCAGGCTAATCAGACTTGAGCTCTCTCGTCTGGAATGGAGGGACGTTTAATAATTCCTTTGGTAGTAGGTATGGGGCACGCTTCTTTCAGGAGACAAGCTACCTGAGGCAAGTAGCTAGTTGACTGTAGGTTTAGAGCACGCTAGGATAGATTCTAACTAATTCTCTCTCTCCGGTCTTGCTCTTCCTCTTGCTAGGCGAATGGGCTTTGGTGGATCCGATCCCCAAGAAAGGTTTTCATTCCTGCTCTGGGGGTTGTCGTAGATCACTAGGAGAGATAAGAATGTATTAGCTGTTAGCTCTTCAACTCCTCTCTGCCGAGCAGTGATTCCACCTTCCAAGCTAGTTCCTCATCAACAGGCCAGAATGAAGAAGCAGCCTGTGAACAGACGCCTGGGTCATGATCCAAGACGCCTGATAAAGTAGAATATATGGGTCGGGGGCGGACGCCATGACTTGCTTGACTTAAAGAGAATAGGTTTAAGGTATTGAGTGGAGCATATCAGTGAATTATAGGACTTCCATCTTAATTACAACAAAAGGTCAGGTGTCAAGGGGCTAGTGTGGGGCGTCCGGCTAATAGAATAGGGTCGGTCTGTTTGATAAGGGCGAAGGCGTCGGCAGAGGAGCCCATTCCATAAGGAAGATAAGAGAAAGTGGGCTCCTAAGTGAATCATAGGAAGAATCGATCTTGATTCTTCTCTTTTGACTTCTTTTATCTTTACTTTTATAAGTCTTCAGTCTGGGAATTTCCTTTCTTACAGTTTCACTTCTGCTTCAATTCTATCTTTATCGAGTATATTTTTTATTCCGTACTTCTATGAATTCGTCGAAGCTCTACCAATTAGGGAAAGGAGAGTGAGGGGAAGAGGATGAAGTCCTCAAGCCACTGAAGACGACTAAACTCCTGCTCTGTGCTATCGATTACATGCTACGCTCACTGAAAGTCTTTCGCTAGATGTAAGTTTCGCTTCACTCTCAGGATGGAATGGAAAGATCGAGTAGTTAAATGTCATTTCGGGTATGGCAAAAGAAAAGAGAAGTGTTTACTCCTAAGTAGGGCTCTAAAGCGTTTAGCAGCAGCTATCCTGAAATTCTATACACCTACCTATCCCTATCTTATTTTTCTTAAGTAGGAAGACCACTCTTATATTCAATTGAAAAACCTTGACTTATTACTTATTAACTTATTACTTATTATATAAATAAATATAAATGAACCAGAAGTCAAACTTGAAGAAGAGTAAATAGAGCTACATACGCAGGAGAACGAGTGTAATACCTGGATAAGAACGAAGGAGTTTTTCCTGGAAAGAGTAGCTAGAACACTAGAAGCGAAAGGTAGAGAGGATGGCTGGCTTGGCTTAGGGTTACATCGCTTTAGTCCACCTCTCGGTCTCAATTACATCGACCCTGGTCTTATCCAAATTCTTTCCGTATGGTTCCTTCTTCTTTTCTTTGGGAAAAAGACTCCTCATTCAGACATTCTCCAATTCAAGTCAGCTCTGAATCTGAACTCAATGGATTCCAACCGGTCTTCCAGAGACCACACGGATCCTTAGAAGTAGAGAAGTAGAAAGCGTTGGTTCAAAGCTAATAGTGAGTAGAGAAGTAAGCAGCTGAGTGGGACTTGAACTCTCAGGTGAGGCATTTCCTCTATCAAACATGACTGCCGGAAAGAAAGAAGTAGGCAATCAAGCCGGGATAGAAAGTCAGTTTGAAGCTGTAGAAAATCCCAGATATGGATCTCAACCCTCTTGAAAGGGATCTCACTCGATGGGAAATGACTTGTAAGTACGCATTCAGCTGTTTCAGATAGAGAGGTTTCCCTCATCTACTGCCGGAGTGAAGTTTGAAGTTAGCCTTGTTCCTTGGTAATTCACTCTATCTAGTTGCTTGTATTGGGGATTGGCTTAGCTATTGGATATGATTCTACTCGAGGCTGTTTCAGTTGCTTTAGAGTGAATAGTGAAGATGTTTTTCCTAAGCGCAATGAAAAGACTGGGATTGACGGATTTGGCATGCCTAGCTTTATAATCAATCGAATATCTGGAGTAGATACCGAATCTCATTCCTTATGAATTGCATGGTTCATTCCAATCTTTAGTCAGTCAAGCCATTTGGGAAGCAGGAGATCGATCCGCTCTTTCCCTCTCAAGATCCGCTTAGTGAATAGGCACTTGAAAGGCATCTAAATGCAGGGTAGGAAAGGCAGAAGTGAAGATGGACTAAGACGCTTTCCGGAAAAGGAAAAGAAGGAGTAAGAGTAGCATCGTAAGAATTGGTTCATCAAGCCATTTTCCTGTCCAGAAAGGAATCTGTCTACCATTGCCCACAACCCACTTAGCTCCAGAAAAGAGATTAGGTAGAACAGCTTTGATACCTGGCCAAATCGAGGATCGTTTGTAGGTCTGAGAAAAAGTGTCCATGGAGATCTTGAATCTATTCCTGAAAAAGTGTCCCCAAGGAGAATCCTTAAGGAGAGAATCCCAGCTAAACCTGAGAAGGGCAGCTTTGTTGAGAACTTCTAAATTCCTGAGTCCAAGACCTCCCTCAAGTTTAGGCAAACAAACTTTGTCCCAAGCTACTGAAACAAGCTTCTTCGTATCCTGATCACCAGACCAGAGAAAGTTCCTGATGGATTTCATGATAGAATTCATAAAACAGGCCACCGATACACCGAAAAACAATGCAATAGCATTGATTGGATGACTGATTGAACCAGCTGTGCTCGACCTGCCATAGAAAGCATTTTACCCTTCCATCCAGCCAGCTTAGAAAGCACTTTATCAGCCAGCGACTGAAAGTGAGCTCTCTTAGGTTTTCCTATCTTTATAGGAACCCCTAGATAGGTAAATGGAAAGGAGCCCTCGTTAAAACCCAGCACCGAAGCAATTTTTGCCTTCCTATGAACATGAACGGAGTGCTTTCCTGGGTAAAAGTAACTCTTGTTTTTGTGTTAATAACCTGGCCTGATGAAGCTTCATATTTATGGAGAAAGCTCAACAGATTTCTGAGAGAGGCCTCTGCAAAAAACAAAAATATCATCAGCATACATAATGTGAGAGGGGGGGGGGAACAACCTCGAGGGGAGGATATGGGCTTAATACGGCCATCTTCCTTAAGCTTAGTTAAACCACGACTCAAAACCTCCTCCGCGATGCAAAAGAGGAAGAGGGGAGAGAGGATCTCCTTGTCGGACTCCACGAGAGCAACCAAAGAAACCTTTAGGGGAACCATTGATCAAAACTGAAAGCTTGGCTGACTCCAATAAAATTTTCACCCAATGGATGAAGGTAGGGTGGAAATCTCAGAGCCCATTAACATTAAGATCAATATTCGTATTTTCTCACAGGCCGGAGATTGGCAACTTATGAAAGAGAAGAGAAGCTCCACTAGGGCTCCAACTCGCCTCACCTGATTTATTCCGAGTGTATTACCAGTCAGAGAGGGGGGCGCTCAAAGTCAGATCAAGGAGGAAGATCGCTGTTCCGCCGGTAGGAGTGCGGCTCCTATAGTTCCCTGCTAGATCGTAGACTGATCGGGGTCCCCTTTGACGCGGCGTCGATGTCGACACAGATAGGGCATGAAGGTACGAGCCCTTCGAAGGTTGAGTCAAGTTTTGCCCTGCCTATCATGGGCACCCCACGGATGCTGTAACTCAATCTTCTCGTCTTTGGAGACCTTTCTTTATGTTAATACAGCGCTTCCTTTTCTTAAGCGCGCAGGTTGATAAAGGCTTTGGTGACCGCTCTTCGCGGGTTTGATTTCATTTCTTTCATCATCCCGTCAAAGTCTTGTCGCGAGCCAAGTAGAGTGTATTTACAGGGAACCGCGAGGATAATTGCATCCAGGGCCCGATCTACTACTGACTTTACCTTCCCCTAACATTGATTTGACTCCCATCCCCATGCAGATTTGGCTCCAACATAACAAGACATATAGTCTCAGGCAAAGGAACACTAATCTACTTCACTTCCTTTTTGTGCTTTCGCGCCCCTCCCTATAATGCTGGACTATACTTGTAGTCGTTAGAACAACAACTGTGTACCAGCCCCTTTCTCTTATACGTGCGGAGGAGGTGGACATCTTTTTGACTTATTGTTGGCAGGCGGAAAGTTCGAACTAACTACCCACACATCCACCGCCCACCTTTCTTAACACTGAACATAAGCTTCTGTACCTGACCTTCTGGCTTGAACAAGAAGGCGACCTACTAAATGAATTCAATGCGAACCATTATCCCGTTGCTTTCTACTTCACTGAGCGAATAACAACACTATACGTTAGCGATTATGAAACCGGGGATCTGATTTCGTTACTCGTTGCCCACCCACCTTAGAGAAGTGTAACTCACTCCTACCGGTAACGACTACAAAACCTCTATGCCCACCTGCACACCTTGACAGCCCTGTTATACCTGAGGCGCCTTTATGTTACTCGGAAACAAGCCTGAGAACGACTCTTATCCCACCGTTAGCCATTATGTTTACCTGGTCAAATGCCGTCGTTTATGATAGGTCGGTCCCCTTTGACTCTGTCCGCCAACCCCCTTCCATCCTCTTTTATTTCATCCCTCTCGCTCTCCTAAAGAGGATCCGCTTGGGTATGCCCGACGTCACATCCCTTCTAGCCGTTATTCGTGATTGATATGGTGCCTGTCAATCTCTTTCTTTCCAAGGGGACTCTTTCAAACTTCCAAGAAAAGGCATCTCTAGTAGACCTGCCAATCAATATTATGCCATCCCTTTATATCGGCTTGGCTTTCTTTCCTCTATAGCACAGCACACGCATAGCTGCCTCACATCGACATCGAGTATGCTCGCAATTCGCTTTTCCCCATTATACATACGAATTTTGAGAAGTAGAGCGGAACCTGGATGATTTCTATCTGTGAAGGATCTTTCCTATTGAGTAAGGGTCGTGCTCTTGCTTCTACAAAAGGGAATCAAAAAAAGAACTCCTTTGAGACTGGCCCTCCACCTTAATAAGATGGATTAGACCTTCCTTAGCTTTCATATCAAGCACACCCCCTGTGGGAAAGACGGCGGATAGGGCCACGAAGCGCCCAACGACTTGAACTTGAGGATCACAACGAACTAGATACTTATCTGGTGGATGCGCGTCTTGGGCTCTTTTACCTCTAACTAGAAATTTCGTAAGAAAAGTAAAGTGCTTTTTCCTAGGGTAGATGAAAGGCTATCCGAGTTCACAGGCGTAGTTGCGTGTACTTCATTTCATTGAAATTGAGTTTGTGTTCCGTTTACCGCACCGAAGCTTGTGTAGCCTATGCGAAGCAAGCCTACATAGGGTAGAAGATCTCATATGAAAGAATTCGCTTTGAGTTCGTACGTATCTATGGGGGGTCTGGCATTTTTTTCTTCCTTCCCCTCGACTTCTGGCTTATCGATGTTCTCCCCATCTATTGTATCCCCTATTTTATTTAAAAAAACACCTTTGGTGCCTTCGTTGCTTCGCATCTCCGGCCTTGGCTGCGTTGTCATGACAACCTTTTCGGGTTCTATTTCTCCCATGCTTTCCGTTGGTCAATAACCCACGAAAGTGTTCTATACTTCTTCACTACTCGTACAGGCTTGACGGAGTTAAGCTGTCTGGAGGGAATCATTTTTTCTTTATTAGAATAGAATATGAAGCCGGACAATCAGTTGATACTTGTAAATGCGATAACCTCCCTCTGCCAAGAGATGGAGAACCTACATAATTCCGACCCTCTCCCTGGTCCAAATAATCCGATGTATACCAGTGCACTCAATACCACGAGGCACTAACCGCTAGGGTCCAACACCCTTTCCAACGTCATAATTTGGCTCTACCTCCGAATTGGACCTACGCGCAAATAGTCGCTGATATACTTGGAGATGATATGACCCTGGGAAATGTTGCTTCTGTATTGAGCAACATCACTCAGTTGGGACTCGCAAGTAACGAGTTCCACCAAATCTTCAATTTATTGTATTGAATTTCTAATTTAATTTAACAGGCGGGGGGTAAGGTATCTATATCCGACAAATCTGTTCGGAAACAGAGTTCTTTTAAATTAAAGCGGAATTCTCCCTTGACTCGATCTTTAATTAATTGAATTATGGAACTTTCTCCTCGAGCTGCGGAACTAACGACTCTATTAGAAAGTAGGATTGGCAACTTTTACACGAATTTTCAAGTGGATGAGATCGGTCGAGTGGTCTCAATTGGAGATGGGATTGCACGTGTTTATGGCTTTTTCCAGAGATCATAATTTTCAATCAGTGTTAGTGTAGAGACCTTAAATTTGAATCTTGAGGTAGGAATTGTTGTTGTTGTCTTTCTATTCCTATTCAGTATTCTTAATATGGCGGGGCAGAGACAACTAAAACGGAAAACCCCCTGTTCTGGCGCTTGCTCATCAAGTTATGGTGCTGATGGAACCCCCCCTGGGGAGAAGGATGAGGCAGGAAAAAGGCCGAGGCCGAAAGAGGATAATAAAGACAGAAGGATCACCCTCTTTAATGGCCTACGGACCAGTCTCATCCGTGAACTCCAGGAGCTTATAAAAGAAAGTTTACGTTTACCCCCTCCAAACTGCCATCGCTTGCGTTCGGCCATCGATCGTCTAGAAAGAATCGAGCCAGAAAATTGGCAGAAAATGATAACCCTACTAGACGAGGTGAGAACGCAGGGAGCGGAGAGCGACCTTTTCAAGAAAGTAAAAGCTCTCGGGGAAGCATTCGGGTGGTGGTGAGGGGGAGGGGGTAGTTTTTTCTTATTATGGATCTTGGTTCGTGCTTTCTATCAGTCAAAAGCGGATACCGTCCCCCATGCTCCCACGGTCCGCTTACCGAGGAATAGAAAGGGAAGACCGGGGGCCAGGGCAAGTTGGGTTGGGGTATAGAGCCGTAAGCGCGGTGGGGGGGTGACAGAGGACGTGCTCGTACGGTTCATAGAAGGGTATGATCAACTCGTTGATTGTTGGGAACTTTAACTCCTCTATATTCGAAATATGCCTTTCTAGGAGCATTACGATCTGCAGCTCAAATGGTCTCTTATGAAGTCTCTATTGGTCTTATTCTTATTGTGCGCCTTGTGAGCGCGTTTGGATCCGCGAAAGCAATCGCTCGGATGTTCCCCTAACCCAACCCGGGAACGGACTGGAGGGAACCGCAGCATGGGGAATGTCCGCGTCTTGTCGCAAGGCTCATTTTTAGTTGTGGGTCATAGGGTGGACTTCGGGCAGAAAGCTTTTTCTGATCAAGGGCCGGGGCACAAGGGTCCTGGTACTATCCAGGTGCGAAGAACCCCGGAGGTGACTGCAATGAGCAGAAATCTCACTCACCGGCCTAAACGACGAGCAAACACTCGAACGTGAGAGCAAGGGATCACCCAACGAATGGACGAGCTCCAAGGAGGGAGGAGAGAGGGAGGCAAGAACCATGCTTTCAGAGAAGTGGCGGTCCGAATCTTATCTGAACTGCGAGAATAACTGACTAAGCCGTGCCATAAGGGTCATTCTCCAAACGGGACGGGGCCAAGCCTTAAGTAGGTTGGGTGACAGATCGGCCATAGGAGTACTCCGGGATATAAACCAGGGCAACAAATGTCGAGCATACAACGATGCCGCCCGTTTTCATTTTATGGAAGTCCCCGGCAGAGGAAAGGGCTGTAGGTGATGGCACGTTTTGCTTCTTATCTAGAGAGGGGCGCTGAAATCGTTCCTATTGCTATTGGGTTGTGCGTGGCAGCTTTTAGTATAGGCCGCTTGAACGGGACCTATTCTCTTAATAGGCGGCAAAGCTGAGGAGGGGCCGAGCTGACTGATGGGTGCCTTTTTAGCCTTTAGAAAAAGGCTCTCATGTGAAGCTAACATGGCTGGCTACATACAAGTATAGCCAAATCAAGATGAGACGAGACGGACGGTCAGAGGCCGCAGCGGGACTACCATAGGAAAGCCCGCCCCCGCTAGCTAACCTAACATAGAAAGATATTCCCGGATAGCAGTAGTCTCCATGTGAATCTCTTCCCGACCAGGCCAGGCCGAATCGGGCCACCACTTGGGATGTAAATGGCTCACATGCATAATTTGATAAAAGCACTCCAGTCCAGTCGCCTCCTCGAAGTGGCTTGCCAACCACGCTTTACCTCCCTCAAAACAATGCTCCTCACCAAATTTCCTTGGGTTGGGGCTACACAGCAATGAGTAGTTCGCTCCAGGACTCCACTCCCTCGAGAGCAGGATGCCGGCCGAGATGGAGCTGGGAGCCAACCTAGACTTTCCTGGGGCTTGCCTTGCCCCAACATCTAAAGAAAAGGCGGGCGCCGAAAAGGAACTCTCTTCAAGAAAGCTTTGCTTGGTAGGCGCTGCCTACTCACTCGGACAATGCTCTGAACACAAAAGTGTGCAGTTCCGCCCCCCTCTCTCATGCTGAGTCACAGGCAGCGCCTCGGGAAGCACGGACGAGCCACATGCAGGGAAACTTGCACGTGTGGTTCTGGCCGGGGACCCCGGTATACTGTACTAATATGTGTAGGTTCTTGTAATTTGAGTGAGATTGTCATGGCGCAAAAGCAGATATGGTTTGGTATTCCCTTGTTCCCTGTATTGGTTATGTTCTTTATTTCTTGTCTAGCAGAAACTAATCGAGCTCCGTTTGATCTCCCAGAAGCGGAAGCTGAATCAGTTGCAGGCTATAATGTAGAATATGCGCGGGATGCGATCCTTAATAGTCCACTGTTGGCGGAAGCCAATGTCCCGGGGTCCCGGGGACTCATTCTGACTGAAACAAGGGGTGGGTCTTTACCAACTTCAAAATATTCGATTTTAGGGAAGCCAGCTGAAAAACGGATGCGCGCTACTACTACTAGCGCGGCTCGCTTCGCTTTTGTTGCGGAGCTCGCTGCTTTTCATTTTGTTAGGAGTAGAGTAAGTGCTTGCCCTTAGTTGGTTGGGCACTCTTCATTCTTCATTCGAAACTAATGAATGTCGGCTCGGGGTTTTCTGTCTTGTTATCAAAAAAAAAAGGGAGTTGGGTAAAGCAAACTCCCTCCTTGGACGAGCACGGGGCTTAGTCAAGTAGAACCGGGTTGCGTTGCTTGATGCTCCGATCGAAAACAAATCCGTGGGGCCATGCCGGTACGACTGAATATGCGTTAGAAAGGTCAATCCCTCCCCTACGACACCAAAAAACAAAAAAAACCGGGCCGAACTTCTAACAGAACAGCCCGCCCGCTTCCATAGAACAATATCGCGGCAACGTAGACCTAAGTGGTCATATTGGATCCTTGGGAACCATCACAAGTACGGTACGGCCGGCCTATATTTGAACGAGAATGCCGTGTCGTCCAGCGGAGCCTAGAAGAAGGTGACTCGCGCAGACAGCTGACTCCTTTTCAATAGAAAGGAATAGCCAAACCAACCCAGCTGGCTGGTCAATCTCAGAGATCTTATCGGCCGGCAAACCGGAGACGGGCGACCACGGTCCCGACCTTACCAGCACCGGAGGTGTACTAATCAATGAACCCCCGAAACCCACTTTCTTTTCTGACAAAATCAACCAAGCCTAACCCTAACCGGTCACGACATCTTGTTGATATTGATTGAGTTTGAGGGACTTTCGCTGACTGAATCCATCCATAAACCTAGACCCCGGTAACCTTCGTAACCAAAGCGTCACGACAACATCCAAAGGTGACCTTTGGATTCTTAAGTAGGGGGCAAGGCAAGGAGGAGCACGTAGGAATGCCGACCACTACAAAAGCCACTAGTGGCTGAGAGAAAGCGAGCAGCACCTTGTATAGGTTGGGCGGAGCTTGAAGAAGCGAGCCCCTATCAGAGAAAGCCATTGCGCGCTAGCCTAGCTAGCTAGCGTTTTTCAGCCGGCTGTTATGTTAGTTGTAGCGCGCCTTCCCTCCTTCTCTCACTTTGGAAAGATTTAGCAGTATTTTCTTATGATGACCTGGTCGAGAGAGTACGATACATCGGTGTAAAAGATTGAGTGGGATCTGTGAGGTTGGTTATAGTAAGGCCTGGCCGGAAAGGTTTTTTGGAAAGCTCGCACGACGAAAGAAAGAGCTTTACAAGCGGAATTGCCCTTCCCCTCTTCGAATCTGAGATGATAGTTACCTTTCTAACTGCGCATTCTTCCTTCAAACCTTCTTGCTAACAGTCTATTTCCTCCCTCACAGCTCCTTCTCTGCATGAAGGAGCTGCATCGAATGCCATGGTTGCCTCTTTGATAGAATAGGCTGTGGGGACTTTTCTCTCGAGAATCTCTATAGAAGCGGAAGGAAGGCTGTTTGCAATATCCGCTTCTAGTCTTTTCTTTTTGCCCTAAGTCCAGGAACTGATTGACCTAAGTAAGTAGGCGAGTGTGGGATTTGAGGAATATCAGGGGAATGAAGCCAATCTTTCCTTATTAAATAGAAAAATAAGCTCTTTGTGATAGAATAAGCTGTTTGTGTAAAAATAGGTTGCTGTTGTGAAAGAATAAGCTGCTATTTCATCTCCGGCTATTGAGCCAAGTGGGACAGAAGGAACTCTTACTGTTATAGAATCCGCTCTTACTGTTCTCGTAACCGGTGCTGCTATTACAGAGGAAGAATAAGAGGTAGGGAAAGAGAAGAAAAGAACCAATGACATCATCCCAAGCCGATTGCTTCTGTAGTGAGGAAGGAAAATGCTTTGTCTATCGATGTCAAGCACTAAGCCATAGAGTCAGGCTAGCAATAGAGTTGAGTATGAAAGTTTCTAAAGAAAATACCGGGAGCTCGCCTGACTGACCTTAGGCTATTGAGAAAACCTATCCAAGTAACCCGTAAGCAAGCTATAACTAATAGCGAATGAATGCTAAAGCAAGCCACCATGAGAACTCTTTCCCTTAGCAAGCGAGCGAGCTAGTACACTTGGATTGGTTTCTGGATTCACAGTCTTTCTTGATTCACTAGCCGGAGGGATTCCCCTGTATTCAATCCATAAAGATAAAGCAACCACTTCAAGCTAGTAGTCTTGATCCGGGATTCATATGAGAAAGAGAAAGCCCTATTCCTACCAGGAAGGTAGACTACTGGAAGGCGAGGAAGCTTATAGCTCTGTCATTCGATTGGTTCATATCCAGTATTCATCCAGCCAGAAGCAAGGAAGACCCTATCTTACCAGCCAAGCAAGAACAGGAGACTGAACCATAAAGCAAGGAAGAGTGAATGCCAGCAAGAAAGAAGTTTTGCCTTCTGCTTCTATCGTCTTAGCTCGACCCAAGGCAGTTGACTTTCTCTGGTAAGCACGTATATAAAGACCAAGCAGGGACGCTCCTGAAGAAGCTCATTGCTACCCTTCGGCCATTTCTCTTTCTTCGCCCCGTAACCCGCAACTATTCATTCATTACGCACCTTTATCAACACCGCCCTAAGCAAGGCACTTCTCGCTCTTTAAGAAGCTAGCTCTAACTCTACGCAAGGGAGTTCTTGTTCTTCTCCTTAATGCAATCCATACAGTCTAGTTCTTCTTAGAAAGTCTTCTTTTTATCAACTATTCAGTCAGAATACATATCAAGACAGCCCTCCCTGAGCCAGCAAGCAAACACTTATACGAATTGAATTCAGAAGCTTGATCGGAAACTGGGGAATAGGGAGAAGTGGGAGCCGTGCCTTGACACATGCCTTTTTATATGAGGCAGATCCTTGTAACTATAGGAAGAGTTAAGGAGTCGCCTATGTTATGGATGGAATGAGAGATCCGCCTCGACACCCCATAAGAAGGGGGAGGAGCGGATTCACGGGCGGAGAAAGAAGCGGTATGGGTAAGGCACCCGCCCAGGCATCAGTGCAAAGCTTCTTATCCTTCAGCCAGCTGAAATGGTTAGTCTAGCTGTCGGGGGATGAATACAAAGATTCAAGCCCTGCAAGGCTGTTGGTGAGTGATCCAATAGCGAGCTCCGGTTCCAAGAATGGGTTGGGCCGGACCTAAAAATACTTGAATTCAAGCTTAGTTGAGCATTCCTTCCCTGACCCTGACTTAAAAAAAGAAAGACTAGTTGAGTTGAATAAGAAGAGTTAGTCAGTCACCTTACTAATGCGTGGGTTGGCTTTGTCCTATAGCTTGCTTCCTCAAAAGAAGACACTCGTCTAATAATTGTGGTTAGGGATTGAGAGTCAATAAGAGTGAGGGTCCCGCTTTGTGGTATCCCCATAGAAGAAGACGTTCCGGGACCATAGTTGATAGTAGCATCTGAGTAACTGATTGTGTAAGAGAGTAGTTTCCATTAGGCAAGAGATCTTTGTTTTGGTTTGCTTTATCCTCCTTTTCTAGTAATAGAATAGAATATAGTAGGGCTATTTCCTCTCTCAATGGCTTTACTTGATAGGGCTCCTGTCTGGTACTTTCATTTAGGCTCTTTCGCTCTCTCCTTCTTTTAGTGGTGAAATCCTGATACCAGCCGACCCCATAAGAAAAACCTTCCCTCGATCTTTTTTATTGTTATTTAAATTGAAGGGCATGGCTCTCCCACATCTTATGAAATAACTGCTTTAGTTTAGTAGAGGAAGTGTGAATCTCGGTCTAACTTCGTTACCTTAGCACGGTAGCCTACAGACCTCTTTCTATACTTATATTGATGCAAGCCCGCTACCCCTACTGATTCTCTTGCCCAATAACATCGTAGCTCTAATTGCGTGATCGGCTCTTAGGACGATGGGTAAAGAGTCATTCTATACTACATGCAACTAGCAAAGAAAAGGAAATGATCGTACCATTCCACTATGGACTAAAAAAAAGGATATATTATTTACTACTACCGAGATAGCAGCTAGGCTAATAGCTAATGGAAACTGAGCTTAGTATGGAGGGCAGACTACCTTCTTACCGAGTATTCTATCCGCATACCATATTACCATACCTTTTATACTCTTTTTTGAGGTATGATACTCGATCTATATACCTAGATACTAGAAGAGGAATAATAGCATATAGCGAGAATTCCTAATAGAGGGAATCTATCCTTATGAAAGGGGGGAGTCCTCAGCACAGAAGGAATTTCGATTCGATAGAGAATACAAGGACGCAAGCAAGTACGGGACCGGGCTAGTCTCCTGCTTTCTGGATGTTCAAGTCTGACTTCCTGTTTTCTTAGTCAGGACTCATAGCTTTTCTTCGGATATCAAGATGAATTCTAAGAAATCCCTATCTTTCTATTAGCTACGGTAGCTATGGCCAGGTAGGAGAATCTATCCCAGAAGAGAAATTGGGAAAAATGTGTATTGCGGGAATCCGCATTGAACTGCGCCCGGGCTTGATTGCTGGAGGCCCTACTACTTTCGATGAACTCTCTCAACGTGCTACTGGACTTGAGGAAGTCCTGATTGAACGGCACGCATATGCTAATGTCACAGATAGAAGTCGGAGACCTCCTAAAGGTAGCAAAGACAGAAGAAAGAAGGTCATCGAAAGGATTTGCACTTTGACATCAAGAAGGAGCTCAAAGTCAAATGAGCCCTTTATATAGGATATAGGCAATGATATGCTGAAATTACCGAAGTCTGACTACCAAGTGCAGCCCGAAGATGAAGATGATCAATGGTTCTGTCGTTATTGCAGGAAGAAAGTAATGTCCCAATCCCCAAAGCTACAAGAAAGCCGAGATTACAACCGCTGCCCGAGATAAGACTTTTTTTGCGATGCGGCGTGATTCAAATTGCTACGCCTTCCGATCTCGCATTCCACGATCGGGAAAATAACAAGAAAAGTTAGATTTTCTATTTTAGTGGGACAACGTGCCCTCGTACGCGGTCGCGGCAGATAAAGAAAAAAGAGCATTCCTGACTCGCGTCCATGATCCAGTCCATGCACGCGGTTCGGCCCATGCCTGCAAACTAGTCCACGCCACGGGCCACGGGCGGGCAAACAAAAGAAAGAAAGCACACTCGTCAGCTATCCACCCTGCCCGTAAGCCATATCGATCTATTCATATAAAAAAAGAAAACATATAGATCATCTTTCTATATCTATACGTTCGTTAACTTAACCAGTGGGGCTTCCCAACATCCAACAGAAGCGTTAGTTGATCGGTCTACTGAACCTGGCTTTTGAACTTGTCATTCCGGGTGCACTCGATTGACCTTAGCTTATGGTCTAGGCCTCACATTCGTCTCCGGCATCTCCGTCTCTGTCTCCAACTTCCTTTCGAAAGTCAACACAACATAAGAACGAGTAAAACAAGATGATGAATCTCCTTCATTTTATGAACTTATTTCTTATTATTAAATTTAATGTTTGGTGTCAGAGCTCGTGAAGGAAGAGTCACTCGCCCGTAAACCATCATGACACAAGGGAACGGGAAGCGCAATAGCAACCCATAAGCTTTACTAATAGGGATAGGGGCATTCCATTGATAACGATAGAAAGAGCGATCCACGGAAGCCATTGAAACCAAGCTTGATAAGATAAGAGCACTCTAACACGAACAGGACCAGGTCAAACATCGTCCTACTAGATAGAAAAGGTTGGGGAGGGCATATGATTGATCTAAAGATTAAAGGGAGCTGGACCAAGCCATACTGATCGTCCCATACCTTTGAAAGCCAGCCCACCTGCTAGCATTCGGAATCACAAGAATAGCGAACTGGAGCGAACCTATATAATAGAATGTAATAAAGCAAATTGTAAAATACCCAACATCGATCATCAGAGGGATAGTAGCGGACGAGACAAGCTCCTGCGTCTACAACAGATCCTGCAGTTTCAGCTTCGACACCAGCGGCTACTTAAGCTGAAGCGCCTGTTCAAGGGAAGGGTTCCAAACCAGCCTTAGAACCAACCTTAGACCGAACCCAGAAGCAACCAGAGGCGAAAGCCCCCAACTCAACTCCCCGAGACAGCTATTGGTATTGGCATCAGGGGGCAGCGATGACCAGGACCCGCACCCCCGGAAAAAGCTAAAGGCTCTCCTCTCGTTCGGAAACCACCCCTCCCTATAAAGCCTTCCCCTCGTTTAAAGAAAGCCCTCTTTGTGAGCTAGACAGAGAGTCAGCATTCGTCCAACTATTTAGATCCATGATCCTTCGCCCCGGTCTCTAGATGAGAGGATTCCTATTCCTTTCCACCGACACCTGATCCCTTTGGCTCAGAAACCCACACGATGGAAAAAAGGTTGATTGAGGGATTGATATATGTTCATAACCGGACTTCCCGCTAGCGCGCCCCACTCCTATGCATAAGAAATCGAACCCGAAACAAAGGCCGTGGCGGTTTTTATTACTGCCTGTCCGCCAGCCAGTAAGTGCTTGGCCCCGGGCATTGATAAGAGAAGAGAGGCAGTCTAACCCTACTATAACACAATCTTTCTTTCTCGCCTCATTCTGGGCTTGGACCTTCTTTCTTGTACCCGGTACACTTCACACAAACCCAATCCCTTTGGACTAGGAGCTAACCCTGAATGAAAATCAATCCACTGGAAATGGGCGCATACCTTGAATCTAGCCCGAACTGAGGACGTTGGAGCCCGGTCCCGTCTTCGCTGTTCTAATCGGAATTGGAACCAGAACCCCGTTCTAAAATCAGGGGATTGGCTCACGTTTTCACTAATCAAGAGCCATTGCGAGCCTTTTCCTGACGAAATCGATAACTAGCGGATAATGCCTACTGCGGCGAAGGAAAGGCAATCTTCCGAGCAACTTCTTTCTATCTGTATAAGTGATTTATGAGAGCTGCGGCTGCGGAGGATGTGAACCGATCGTACGGAGCTGCCTATGCCCTTTCTTTGGGTTCGTTTTGCCTATGAAAATAGAAAAATCAAACAAAAAAAAGGTAATCTTCCCTCTCGCCTGTGCTTCTGCCCTTATGAATGCCGGATCGTGAGGATCTTACTTTATCGAAGCCAACCCTGGAGCTCAATAGACTCTCTCCCTACCTGAGTGCTTACTAGCCGCCCTGCCTTGGACAGCAGCTTGCAACAGCCGATTAGGAGTACTTGCTTGCCCACATGGACAGATTAAGCACCGTAGTACGCTCTTCTTTCTTTTTCCTGGATGAGGTTGGGAACGGTTTCCGAGACTTGAGCTACTATTTCCTGTATCTATTTTTGCTCAAGAGCTATAGCTATGTAAAAGGAATGGTTGACGAGACTCTCACTGGCGGGCCTACGATGGGAGACAGAGATATCGAAAGCGTGCAGTGATGAGGTATACTTAGTTGACTAAACCCCTGTTCGGATGCCTGAACAGCTGTTAACTAGAAGGAGAATGACCTATCGGGCTTGAAAGCAGAGCATTTCGTTGACCGATCAAAGCCTATTTTTTCATTTCAAGTTCTCAAATCTCAATTCTTGAAAAGGCCAATTTGCATGGTAAGAATTCTCATTTCTTCTATATGGAATACCAGAATTTCTCTTTCTCAAATGCCTTTTTTGGTTTAGAACCCAGCCGTATAATCGAAATTGGATCGATTGGCCTGAACCCTACTTCTGTTTCACTGCTCGGGTTATCCTGAAGCTGCTAACCTGTCCCCTTCGACTATTTAATGAGCCTGTCTTTCCCCTTCGACTGAACGACGGAATTTTTTCACCGCGCTCTACTTTCTTACGGGGATGAGAAGGATGGCCAGTTCTGTCTTCTTCGGACCCTTCTTTTCGATAAGAGGAGGCTATTCTTGAAAAGAATAGGGATTTTCTATGCTAGAAATGCCTCCTATCTTAACTGGATCACGACTCATAGAATCTATTCCTACTTGGAGGGTGAGCTAGACTACCTTTGGTCGAGAAGTCAACTAACTTATAGTGCTTTCCGCACCCCGCCCCGTATAGGGAAATTTATCTTAATGATACAACGTTACGGTAAACTGTGAAAGAGGATAGAACAGGCCTTGCCTTGGGCAGTGGAGACAGAGACCGGAGAACCTACGTTCGAGAATGAGACTTTGATCCCAACAGGCGAGCTACTCCAACAAGGCCAGTTTAGTCTTCTTTTTTGAATTAGATCGCTCATACCAAAGGGCTTCTGCCTGGAAGAATGCATTCCCTTATTGCTTGCGCCTAAACGACTTTCACAGTCTGAATTGAAACCGTAGCTTTTTTCTTCGTTGAAAAACCACCATAATTGGAACTCATCGGAGAAAAAGAAAGTTGGGTAGAGCCCCATCTCTCATGACGGACTAAACTAACCTGCTGATTCAATGAGTCCTATTACGGAACCTGCCTTTCCTGGCCCAATCACTACTGAACAACCTTAGCAGCTTGATTATTGATTAGAAGCCCTGGAGAATCTGTCCTTAAAGCATTGAATGGACCAGTAGAGGGGGTACCTATCATGAGTTATCCAAAACGTTTCGTGGTCACTACTATCAATCCACTGCACTTCCGGCATCGGGCAACATCTGAACCTCCATCAGGACTCAGAAAGGACCTTAGGATCCTCAGAAAGACATTAGGCACAACCGCTCGGATAATGTGATTAGAATTTCCGACCCCAACTTCCGATCATAATTCAGGATCTACAATTGGGGCCCTGCCAAATGTCGAATAGTCTTAAATACATCCTTTTCTCTTATTCCGATTGATTGGGACAACCGTCACATGATTGGGAAAGGAAGGGAAAAGGCAAAGGGAGAAGACTTAGCTGATGAAAGAGAACGCTACCTTGGTCAACTAACAGCTTAGAGGCTTGTTTCCATGATAGATGTAGAGATACAATCCCACGCGTATCTGCTTTCGCTTCCCTCGCCCGAGCTATTCACTGACAGAGCGGTCAAAGCAGATTTCTTTCCAGAGGGTTAGTGGCTTAAAGAGCATTGGATGATCTTGATAGGCGATAGTACAAAAAGGTCTAAACGACGGGGCTTATATGCCACTTTAAAGGCCTGATCAACAATCAACAATATGTAGTGGTTAGATGAGTCCCGTTGATTTGGCTTCTCAGGTTCGTTGTGAGGACCGTTGACTTTGATTCCCCGTCCATGAGGTTTCGAAGCATTAGCTTCTCCCTTTTTCTGCCTCTCCCAAAGGGAGAGTTCGCTTCATTTCCTCTGTCGAGCCTACTTAATTGCCTTGCTTACCCGCGATATTATCTATTATTTAATCGGCAGGGTTAGACTTCATCTTCCTACAGGATATTGAAGACTGATTTCGTAATACGCTTAGGAGATATGTAATACCCATAAATGGATGGATTGGTAAGGGGAAGTATGAAAGACTGGGCTTAGGGGGCAACAGAAGAATCGTTATATCCTCCAGCCTTTCCTGCTGGTTAAAAGCTTTCGAGCTAACTACAGGTAAGATAAAGATAACTACCTAGTCGACTAGCTACACAATTACATAGTTCCATTCCATATTTGATATATTTCTATAGAGGGATCCCCTTATTAAAGAAGGATCTCCGCTCGAGCCCCCATCTCACTACTAAGAGTGAGAAGCCGGTCGGGTGAAAGAACTTCTGATGATGCCTAAGTGCAAACATAAACTGATTCTTCTGCCTACCAGGGGGATCCAGACGGAGTCTTCGGCTGATGCCTCAGGTTGCTTTGATTGAAGTGAACTCCCTATTTTAAGTTAGAAAAGCAGTAGTGGATTCATATCAGATATTATTACTTCATGGATGATGCTTGCTAGATGAGCACAAATCCTCCGATTCGACAAGTATTGACTTTGACGCGCCCATTTGAATTGAATGCTTATCAAGCCCCTCGGGAGCTTGAATCTTCCGGTACTCGGGGTTGTCCCCTTCCTTCCAGTAAAGATTAGTTTAGTCCATCATCGAATCTTTGAGCTGTCCCCCCTTCTCGTCTCGCGCACGGGCATGGATCTTTACTTACAGCACTTCCACAAGCCTGCCGAGGAGTCCCTAGTTGACTCAGGAGTTGACTTCTGATATCGATTCCGATCCCCTTTCTCGTGAGAGGTTGATTCGCTTCGAACCCTGCCTTTTATTTGGCTATTGTACCTAGCCATCTCCATTTCCTTACCTGGCTCGCTACATCTAGAAGAGGACGGAGACTCGGCTTGAAGGAGCCGGTTCGTACCCTATCCCTAAGGCTATAGCGGAATACCCGACAAAGAAAACCGCTGTTCAAGCTATCTCGCCCGGTACGAGACCAGAGGAAACTGAAACGGCAATTGGTAGCCAAAAGACCAGCCTTAGAATTGGCTTTTTTGGGATTTACTTTATAGATAAGGATAAGGATCGGCGCTAACTCTGAATCAGAAGAATCAGAGGTGTAACCAGGGAATGAATATTGTGGACCTAAATTCCACTTAAGGACCAAGACAAGCGGAGGGAACCCCAGATCCTGTTGAGGCAGAGGAAGAGGAATAGATCTCCGGCGAGCTTCCTCGATAAAGAAAGGAAAGCAGGTAGCCGCCCATGGCAGTATTGTTTGCGGGTGTACGATCTAATCCTAATCCTATACCCGCGGGAGGTTCGGGAGGTGAAACTTCCTGTTGGTGAGGGGATTGAACTTCAAGCAGTAGGGATCGAAGCGAAGTCTGTTACTGTTTGTTCCCTTCCTGGGAGTCAACTCCTCGCTAGTTTG